TTTCTCTAACGCAGCAACGCAGTATCAATAAGTACCGAAAGGAAATGCTATATCTTCCTTGTCTATGTATAAATATACGTTTCCTTATAATTTAGAATATAAGATCTAAGTAAGGTTTACATTAGCGGCTTCATCATAGTAATAGAAAGTCAAGATTTTGAATGGTATGTTATGTAAAATCTATAAATCCCCTTCGTGGTTCATATTTTTTTTATAGATCCTGGTACAATTTTATTTTTCCAAATCTAATGGGCAATGAACCAACCTATTAGAAAAATGTAGGTTATTTTCGAATTCAATTCTTTTGTTTTATTCTATTTCTATTAAAAAATTACTTAAACTTAAATAGTTTTGGAATATTGCACAAGGAATCTGTTGATTCGGAATCACAGGATCGGTCAATGGCACAGTTGATGAATCCCTTTTTCCGCCTATATTACCTATATCTATCTTTTTTTTAGTGTCCATCTATAATGACTGATGAACCAAGAATTTTCAATTGGAACTAGACTAATTCTTTCAATAAGTTTTTCTTACCATTGTATATGGATTGAAACTTAGGTAAATGTTTTATTCACATATGTAATAAAAGAACATATCTAATTTAGCTCTTTCATGCTTATTCTAACTAGTTATTTCGGTTTTTTAGTGGCTGCTTCAACTATAACTGCAGCTCTATTTATTGGTTTGAACAAGATACGACTTATCTGAAATGAATGAAATTAAATAAACAATTAAAAAAAAAAGCCCCCTGAATATTCATATTTCATTTCCGGTATTCTATGGTTCCTTTCCGCGTCAATTGCCAATTCCTGGTCATTGAGATTCACGGATAATTCAGATTAATATTTAGGGATAGATCTTACCTCTCTTTTTATTCCCTAAAACAAATTGAAATGATTGAAGTTTTCCTATTTGGAATCGTCTTAGGTCTAATTCCTATTACTTTAACAGGATTATTTGTAACTGCATATTTACAATACAGACGCGGTGATCAGTTGGACCTTTGATTGAGTAACTTTTCTTTTTTGAATTTGACCTCCTCCTTGTAGGAGGTCAAATTCAAGTTGCAATTCAACTTTGTTTTAGTTTTGTGAAGTTATTTCATTATAATTCGACATAACATAAACGGAATCACGCTCTGTAGGATTTGAACCTACGACATCGGGTTTTGGAGACCCGCGTTCTACCGAACTGAACTAAGAGCGTTTTCTTATATCCCATAAGATTAGATTCGATTGTAAAGAAAATATTTTTTGACCCTTGGGGGGGTCTTGTGTACATATAGTATGCAAAAATTATGTCCAATTTTACCCGATCTTACTCAATGAATCTCTTGTAACTGTCCATAGGAGAAAGAATAGTAGGGATGGCAGGATTTGAACCCGCGACATTTTGTACCCAAAACAAACGCGCTACCAAGCTGCGCTACATCCCTTTTTAAGATTGTTGTACAGTGTCATTGTACAAAATCCATGTCTTGTTTTCTACATCGTTCGTTTTTCACCTATTTTTCCTCTACCTTACTACCTATATAATATATATATTAGGTAGAATTAGGTATAATGTTCTTGTCATTTTTTTTTTTTTTTTTTTTTTTAGTTTCATATAATCATATGTTTAATCTAATTTTTTTATTATTTATAATTATATTAATTTCTAATTATAGAAAATATATATTATATATATATATATATAATTTATATAATAGAAAATAGAATTTTATAATATAATTTAATAATATAATTTATATAATTAAAGACAGATGTGTACTAAGAAATAGTATACTGATAAAAAAAAATTTATTCCAAGGTTGCGAAAATAAAAGATTTTCTCCCTTTTCCTTATTTTTCTTCTTGTTATTTTAGATTTTCTTTATTTCTTTTATTGTTATTCTAGTTATATTAACAAGAAACCCGATTGTATAGAAAGGGAAAGAAAAAAGATCTGTTGATTGGGCTCTCTGTCTCCGGGGTATATATTCTTTATTTGTTCTTATCATTTGTATTGTGCTAATCCAATATCTAATAATATCCAATACAATATTTTATTTAATTCTAATTATATTTATTATTAATTTAATTATAATTATATTATATTTATTATTATATTATTATATATTATTATATTATTCTATATTCTATTATTATATTATTCTATATTATATTATATTATTATATATTATTATTATATTAATATATTTTGAATTTAAATTGAATTTAATATTAATTATATTATTATTAATTATATTACTAATATTTATATTTTATTTTATTTATTTAATAAATTAAATAAAATATTTTTTTTTTCTAAAAAGTCCATTCATATTTAAATATGAAAATAAAATAAAAAAATAATTATAAAATTATAAATAATTAATATGAAAATGAAAGAAAATTAAATAATTAAAATATAATAATATTTATATAAATATAATAAATATAAAATAAATAAAAAATATATAATATTTATATAAATAAAATATATTAATTTAATATTTAATAATAAATATAATGATTAATAATAAAGAAAAAAATTTAAAATAAATAAATAAATATCAAAGAAGAAGGAGGATTTAAAATGCGAGATATAAAAACATATCTCTCCACGGCACCTGTGCTAACCACTCTATGGTTTGGGTCTTTAGCGGGTCTATTGATAGAAATTAATCGTTTATTTCCAGATGCCTTGTCATTCCCCTTTTTTTAATTCTAATTGAATTCTTGTCTTGTATTGATATGTGAAGAAATGAAGAAGATTTGATTCCACGTAACATGGCTTCAATTTAGATCCCCTTTTCTTTAGGATAGGAAAAAAGAGTGTATCGAACCTCAGTCAAAATACAGTGAATCTACGATATAATTTGGGATAAAAGAAATCGAAATGTGGATTAGGAATTAGGATAGGAAAGGAATAATTCCTAGTTAGAAAAAATTGTATTACTTAATTATTACTATATTTAATATTCTTATATTAATGAACTTCTATTAATGAATATGACTCTCTTTCTTTATTGTTTTAGATTTATTTTATATAGTACTTCGAAGTCATTCGACTTCTAATAATAATAATATTTTAAAATTCCATCTCTAGTTAGTAAATATATATTTTTTATTTTATTTTGTTTTTGGTTCGGATCAAAAACAAAAATGAGGAGAGTTAAAAAGTGAAGTCGATCCAAAATGAAAAGGAGGTCTATGGCCAAGGGTAAAGATATCAGAATTCTAGTGATTTTGGAATGTACCAGTTGTGTTCGAAAGGGTGTCAATAAAGAATCGCCGGGCTTTTCTAGATATATTACTCAAAAGAATCGACACAATACACCCAATCGATTAGAATTGAGAAAATTTTGTCGCTATTGTCAAAAATATATGATTCATGGGGAAATAAAGAAATAGATGGAACAGAATGCATGTGTGATTTTTCCAAGGAGCGGGAAGAGTAAGAACTTGACCTTGACATCTTCACATAGATAATACAAACCAAATCCTATTTTGGTCGGATCTTAAATGAATAAAAAAAAGTAGAATTGTATTTTCTAGATTATTTTATTTATATTATTTCTATTTATATTCTAATTATTATATATTATTATATTAAGAATATTATTTTATATATAAGATATATAAGATATAAGTATAAGAATAAGAAATAAACAAACAAGGAATAAGCAAACCATGGATAAATACAAAAAACTAGAATTTTATTTTCTATATTATTTTATTTATATTATTTCTATTTATATTCTAATTATTATATATTATTATATTAAGAATATTATTTTATATATAAGATATATAAGATATAAGTATAAGAATAAGAAATAAACAAACAAGGAATAAGCAAACCATGGATAAATACAAACAACCTTTTCGTAAATACAAGCGATCTTTTCGTAGGCGTTTACCCCCAATTGGATCGGGGGATCGAATCGATTATAGAAACATGAGTTTAATTAGTCGATTTATTAGTGAACAAGGAAAAATCTTATCTAGACGGATGAATAGGTTGACCTTGAAACAACAACGATTAATTACTATTGCTATAAAACAAGCTCGTATTTTATCTTCGTTACCTTTTCGTAATAATGAGAAACAATTGGAGAGAAGGGAGTCGATCCCTAGAACTACAGGTCCTAGAACCAAAAAGAAATAGACATACTCCTCAAAACTCTAATAGGAACTCAAGCTCAGATTAATGTATTGCTCGAAAAACCTAGAATCCCGAGTTGATTCTTGTGTTATAAAATGTTATAAAAAAGGAAAAATGGGTAATCAATTTTTTTTTTTGAAAGATGCTCGTTTATTTCAAATCTTAATTTCTTTTTCTTCTATCTTCCCGGAGAATGGACTCCGGGAAATTCTGTTTCAATCATTCTTGTTTCCTGTATAGTATATTCTTATATTCTATTAAGATTCTTTTATTCCTTTATTTGTATTTGATTGATTAATGATTTGATTTGAAATCATATCAAAACAAATCTTATTTGATAGGACTATTTGCACAAGTATTTTACGATTCAGAAGCAATTGTTTCTTGTACAGATTGTGTATGAATCTACTATAACTATAGGATACCATATCCTCACGAGTTACTGCATTTATCCGAGTGATCCACAAACGACGAAAATCTCTCTTTTTCCTGCTCCTATCTCGATGAGAGGAACCCAAAGCTCTCATTCTTTGTTGAGTACTCGTTCGAGTAAGTCTTGAATGAGCCCCTATAAAGGTTGATACAAATAAACCAATTTTTTTTCGATGTCTTCGAGCTGTATATCCCCGTTTAACTCTGGTCATTAAATCAAATGAAACTTTCTTGAATAACTAATGTATTTCTCTTCTTTCAGTCATACTTTTCCTCCGGTCGATTAATAACAAAACGGATTTTTCCGATATATAAAATAGAAATTCCAATGGCTTTTGCTACTATGACCTTCCCGACCACAATTTTTATTTCCGGGTATCTTTCCTGGAAATAAGAAATTCTACTGCTGCTAAATAGTGGGTTTCCTCGTTTCTATGGCAACTTTTTAAACGGTGAGGTCCTCTCTATACACCGGAGCCTCTTCTTTCATTTCATCGAATTTTATTGTGAACTTGTATAGTTCACACTCTTTGGCTCTACCCCATCCTTTTTTCAATTAGAATTATTTTTTTTTTCTAATTAGAATTAGAAAGTAATAGTCCTTTTCACAAAAAAGCTATCCATACAGTGACGGCATTTAATTCTGTAAAGTGAAAGTTGGCTAGGTAGCTGACCCTGTTAGTCCGTTTTTTTTTCAAGAATAAGAATAGGAGCATAACCCTTTTGCTTCTTATAAGACTATTTCCTCCGCTTAATGGATAACTATTTGCTACCAATGGAGAATTGCTTCTCATCTAAAACGGAGTGATTGGATTTGCACCAATAGAAACCATAAATTACATTACATAATATAATAGGTAAATGATAGATCCTCATTTTTAGATAGTTATTTAGATAGTAAATTAAATGGCGGTCTTTCACTCTATCTATCCTATTCATTGGTAGTGTTCATTGATACTGGAAAATTTTTTTTTCATTTCTTCAAACTCATGATCTGAACTGAACGAGTCGCACATACACCCTAGTACATGTTCCTCGACGCTGAGGACATCCTCGAAGAGCGGGGGATTTCGTGACATTTCTTATTGGCTGTCTTGCGTTTCTAATAAGTTGTTTAATGGTTGGCATGTCGTGTCTATATAATCTCATTCTAGATAGAATAGAGTGGGTTGGCTTAGATCGATCTTAACCTGATGGTTGATGATTATGAAAGATTTCTATTCACTATCAAATCACGGAAAATTCTAATTTTGAAATGGAATCCTATATTTATATAAATATCAAATCTCCAGTATTCTCATCTTCGACCGCTACAAGATCAACGATGCCATGAGCTTGGGCTTCTGTTGCTGACATAAAAACATCCCTTTCCATGTCTTCGGATATAACCCATAAAGGGTTGTACGTTCTTTGTACATAAACTTTTGTGAGGTTTTCGCGAATCTTCAACAGTTCTTCTGCTTCCAGCATAAATTCCCCTGCTTGTGCCTCATAAAAAGAACTAGCAGGTTGGTGAATCATAACCCTGATGATATTGATATATCATTATGAACGATTCTTCTATGCGTATCTCGCACGATTTTATTAAAGTAAGGGGGAATCAAAATAACAAGAAGAAATTAAACAACCGTACGGGCATATTTTGTACATTGCATACGGCTACGCAATGGAATTTCTTTTTTCTTCCTTTCCTTTTGCAATAGAATTTCTTCTATCGAAAAGAAGAAATATAACTCATATGATCCAAATGTTTAGATGATCCATTTACCACCCTTCCTTTCGTAGTAGTAAAGAAAAATACTATGATGGTTCTGTTGCTTTATTTTACTTTATTATATATTTATTTATTATATATTTATTATATATATATAATTTATATAATTTAATCTATTTATCTTGTCTGTGGTTTAGCAATCCCAAAGTTTTTTTTTTATACGATCCAAGAAGGATAAAATAAATTGTTCCATTTTTTTTTACTCTTTCTCTGATAACATAAAGATAAGAAAGAGACTTCTGGTGTGGAAGAAAAATGGTTTGTGACGCTGAAATTCACTCTTGACACATAAGATCAAGATTCAATTGGTAATAACCCTTCTTTTTCATACTATTATCTCAATACAAAATCTCATGTTAGGAAAAAACAATAATGGTTTGCTCATATCGAACTCGAAATGCCATGCTATTATTACTTATTCTATTATTACTTATTCTACTTATTCTTTTTTTTTTTTTTGATTATTATTTGATTCATATTCGCTATAGCGAAGGCATAGTCTTCTTTTTTTTTATAAAAAAACTCATTGGCGCCAAGCGTGAGGGAATGCTAGACGTTTGGTAATTTCTCCTCCGACCAAAATGAAAGATCCCATTGAAGCTGCTAATCCCATGCATATTGTATGTACATCGGGTACCACAAATTGCATAGTGTCATAAATGGCTATTCCTGGTATTACCCATCCACCTGGAGAGTTTATAAACAAATAAAGATCCCTAGTAGCATCTTCTATGCTGAGATATACCATGAGACCAGCAATTTGATTCGAGATCTCGCTATCAACCTCTTGGCCTAAAAAAAGTAGTCTTTCTCGATGAAGTCGGTTGATTAGGGCAAAATTGTATCCCTGTGTAACCGTACGTGCACCTTTGGATGCATACGGTTCAAAAGAGAAAAAAATCAATGTGTCGATTCCAGTCTTATTTCTTTTTTTTTTCTAACTGTTTTTCTAATGAAGCGTTTTGCTTTTCTTCCATTTTTTTTTTAACATGAGTTTTGGCCTCCCTCCCGTTCCCTATATTCTATAATGTATAAAAAGAATTTTGGTAACTTATTGAACTAACTTCTCATTGATGTATTGTTTCATAAAAATTCAAATTACGATGTAATTTTCTTGTTCCTGAATGGGTCCTTTCAATTAT